AAGAATATAGTAGAATAAAAAAAAAGAATAAAAAAAAAGAAAATAAGAGTAAGAATTATCTTAACCCATCGGAAAGATATCATCTCATACTTATCTATGACTGTTTATGTCTCTAGCATGACGATTTGATTAAATGTGGAGGGAAGTAGAATAAATGGCCGATACTACTGGAAGAATTCCTCTTTGGATAATAGGTACTGTAACTGGTATTCTTGTGATCGGTTTAATAGGCATTTTCTTTTATGGGTCATATTCCGGATTGGGCTCATCCTTGTAGTAATAGGATGAACTGAGTTGTAGACCCAAAAGCATAAGAATGCAGTGGGCCCCCCCTTTTTTTTCTCAATCTGATTCGAGGGGGCCCGCCGAGTTCTTAATAAACATAATACTTTAGTCGTATAAATCAAAAAAAAAGGGGGGACTACCCCTTTTTCTTTTCTGATATTCAATCAAAAAAATTCCATTCAGTAAAGCTAAACAAATTTTCCTTTCTAAAGTATAAAGCAAGGTTATTATGAACCTGAAAAAAAAATATATGAACTAAGAATTCAAATCTTTGATGAGTGGGATCAAGAATCATTATTATTTCGACACAAGAAAGAGGTGTAGAAAATTTCTTTTCTTGTGCCGAAGACTAGGAAAACGATTAGAAATAATACCTCCTAGAATTCTTTGTTTTCCTTATTTCACCTTTACTTTTCCGCTTCCTTATCTTATGCTTAGTATCTAGTTGAATTTGATTCTATTAGAATAGAAAAGCTATTTATAGATTCTATGACAATTAAGTCTGACAATAGGGATACAATCACACCGCTCTAGTTTAGATTAAAAAAAAAAAGAAAACAAATAAAAGGGATAAAATCAACTAGTCTTTTTACCAATTACCAATATACATACTATGACTCGAAATGTAGTACAAGGAATTTCTAAAAAAAATCTGATATAATCTAATATAATCTGGTATTATATAAAAAGAATAGAAACAAAAACAATTTTAACAATTTTTTTTTGATGATCAAAAAATTCTTCTTAGAATTTTGTTTTTTTTTTAATAACTTGAATTTGATAAATCGGCATATCTAGAAATTCATTTCGGACAATTGAACCTTTTCAAACTGTTTCTTTTTAAGAATCAAAAAGATTTGTGCCAAAATAACAGATGCAAAAAAGAACAAAAGTCCTTGAACACGTAATGGGTCTTGAAGTACTATTTCTGCATCTCCCTGACCAAATCCGCCCACATTAGGATTACTCGTTAATGGTTGATCACGTTTGACGGATTCACCCTCTGAAACAAGAAGTTCTGGTCCTGGAGGGATAATATCAACCACTTGACGCCCCTCGGGCGCATCTGTTATGGTTATTTCGTACCCCCCTTTTTCTTTTCGTATAATTCTGCTTACGACACCTGCCGCTGTAGCATTATAAACCGTATTGTTACTCTTGCTCCCGTCGGGATAAATCTGACCCCTTCCTCTGTTTCCACCTACATATATGGGATATTTTAAGAAGTGAACATCTTTTTTAGTAGCGGGGTCCGGAGAAAGAATAGGAAAGGTTATTTCACTATATTTCTGACCGGGAACAGGCCCTATCACAAGAATATTTTTTTTAGTGGGGCGATAACTCTGAAAAGATAGATTACCCATCTTTTCTTTCATCTCTGGCGAAATACGTTCGGGGGGGGCTAATTCAAATCCATCGGGTAAAATAAGAACAGCCCCCACATTCAAAGCTCCCCTTTTACCATTAGCAAGAACTTGTTTCAGTTGCATATCATAAGGAATTCGAACAACTGCTTCAAATACAGTATCCGGAAGTACCGCTTGTGGAACTTCAATTTCTACGGGCTTATTAGCTAAATGACAATTGGCGCATACAATACGGCCAGTTGCTTCGCGTGGATTTTCATAACCCTGCTGTGCAAAAATGGGATATGCGTTTGAAATAGATTCCGGAGTTATTATATATATCATGAGTGATACGGAAATGGAACGAATAATCTCTTTCTTTAGCCAAGAAAAGGTCTTTCTAGTTTGCATGGTCCAATCGTTGATCCAAAAAATTTCTACAATAAAATTAGGTAGGGCACTAGGCGAGTTCCCTATCCACGATGCTGTTATTTACTGAACAATTTTTACAAATTCTAAAATATGAGAAGAATCCGAAACTCTTAGATGGAAAATAATTGTATAAAAAAATACGATTTTGAACTGTACAAAATAAGAAACATTTTAATTGGATTGATGGATCATCTTTCAGTCATTCATTGAATGATAAATCACTACGAGTGACGGAGATAGACGATTTAAATAACGGAAAATCCAATATTTAAAAATTGTATCGAGAATAACCGGAAAGGTGGAAACAAGTCCCGATATAATTTGATCGTTATGAGCAAATCCAAAATCTTTGTAGACGGAGCCAATCATTAGTTCCCAACCGTGGGGTGAATGGAATCCTATACATAAATCAGTTACCAAAAGAATAGAAAAAGCTTTTATTGTGTCACTTAAATTATATAGGAATTCTTGAACCCAAGAATTAAGAATAAGAAGTTCTTCATTACCTAGAATAGAATAACCACTTAGAATAAGGAAAGAGATTATATTTGTCGAGAAGCGAAAAATCGTATGGATACGATCCTCATTGTGTATCTTGATCAATTGTATCGTTTCTTTGTGGATTATGCTATGAAACTTTTGTAGATGTGTTTCCGGGTATTCCTTTATCATTTCGTCAAAAAAGAAGAGTTCCTCTAATTCTATGAATCTTTCTAGAATAAACTTTTCGTGCCTATCATTAAAAAAGGTTTCGGATTTACTGGTATTCCACCAATTAATCATCCAAGATTCCAGACTTTTATTAAATGAAAAAGAGATTAACCAGGGCAAAAAGACTATAGATATAAGATATAGAAACGGAGAGAATGCTTTTTTTTTTTCATTGTTTTGTCTGTGAATTTTTAATGAACCCATCTCATTCGTCGACTTTATCCGATTTAATATTTCGATCAATTATAAGTTCTATTACAAGGCTTCAAATCTCTGAACCCATTCCGCGTTTTTTATTTGTCAGTCATTGGTTAGTCCTTAAATTTAGAAAGAATACAGAAATAGCCGAAGAAGAAGAAAGAGTACACGAATGAAGAAAAATAATATTGTTTCCAAATATCCCAATTGCTTAAAAATTCAAAGCAATTCTCTTTTTTCGATGAATGCTCAAAAGAGTCACTTCAAATCAAATTAGGCTTTCGAGATAAAAGAATACCTTTCTACCAAAAAAAATAGCAAATATTTTGAAAAAAAAAATCGGTCAACTACCCACAGCCGCAGGAGTAATTAAGAGAAATTTATGAAGAATGGTGTGATAATCAAAAGTAAGTGGAAAAAGCAAAATAAGATGGAAGGGTTATAATTTTAAGTCTTACAATCCTTTGCTTATTAAGAAATAAAAAAGATAAAAAAGAGGGAGACTCTTGGATTTTTCATTCTTGCTAAAAAAAGGGTCATTCTTTAGTTCATTTCAAAATACTTCAATTGGTACACGCAAAAAATAGGCCAATTCCGCTGCTTTTTGCTCAATTTCTCGTGGAGTCAAATTCTCATCAGTACGAGTCAAAGGAATGACCCCCTGTCCTTTGATTTCCAGATAAAGGGCATGCCGAGTATAAATACCCTCTTTAACTTCTATTCGGATAGACTGAACATCTTTCATAAGGAATCGGAGTAAGATGCGACGATTTTTTCCGGGAAAGCCCCAACGAAAAATACATACTATTCCCTCGTTTCTATCAAATCGATCATACCCACTACCCACATTCCACAAAATTGTGCACCACAAATAAGAACTAATAAATAAACCGGCGATCCCATAGAAAGACATCACGATTCCTTGTGGAAAAAAAATTATTTGCTGAGACGGAAATAAAGATATCAAATTTCTGTCAAGATAACTGGAAATCCCAACCAATAAAAATCCCAATGAACCTAAAAAAAGTATAAAGGCCCAGCAGAAATTACTTGTTTTTCGAGACCCCGCTATAAGTTCTATCCATATACATTCTGATCGCCAATTCATACTAGATCCAGTTGCATTTTATTGGAAGTGGGAGACTAGCCAAAACGAATTTGACTGTACTTTTTTTTGTTTCCGAAGTCATTTTCATCAACTCGCGCTATTCTGATGTGAATCGTTAGGAAAAATTCATCCAATTCCGTAAATCTAAAAAACTAGAAAACCCCTCAGATGATTCCCTATCTCCACACATATGGATATATTGGCTTTATAGTTAGTTTAAGTATCCGATCGTAATTTATTTTCAAATCGACCATTTACTCATATATCATCTTTATGCCTATAGAAATTAAGAATCCTTTCCTTTCTGTTTGAAGGAAGCTGTATGGTATACCCTATTATACTAAATAGATATCTGTGTTATGATCCAAGTCTAAGTCTTGAAAAAAAAAATAGATGAAATTTCCCCCCATCGGATCTAAAAAATCTTGTTTTTTTGAACATAAAGAAATAGAGAAGCCATTGCAATTGCCGGAAATACTAACCCCACTAAAGGCACAAAAATAGAGGGGAAATTGTTGAGAATTGTCATAGAAATGGGCACCTCGATTTAATATTTGTACCTATTTTTTATTCTTATATTGAATTTTTAATTGTTATTAAATTAACTGTTATTAAATTATTAAATTGTTATATTAATATTTTTACCTATTCATATATAATATTGTTTTGTTATGTTAGAAAGATATCTTATAATCATTATAATTATACTAAGTATATGGAAATAACTATATATAATAAAGTGTAAGTAGTGTAAAACTAACTAAATAGACTTATTTCTTTTTCTACATGAAATATATGTGTTTCTACATAAAATATTTGTGGGATAAGCTTTGTTATTCTTTTATCTTTTTCTTGTCTTATAATTATAAATAATTAATAATTTGAATTTTCTAATTTAACTTTATTTAAATTTAATAATAATAATAAAAAAAAGAGTATTCTTGCGCGACAGTCTATATATAGAAATATGCGAGATATAGAAATATACAAGACTCTATATTTTGCATATTTTTATATATAGGGATAGGTAAGAAAAGAAAATGAAATTCGTTTTCTTTTTTATTTACCTTGCCCAATTTAAGAACAATTTCGTGTAAGAAAGAATTTTTGTTCTTTTACCTTGTTGATAGAGATTAGCAATAATCAGGAATCAAAATTAGGAGTAATCATAAATATCGCTAAAAAAAAATCATCTGCATGTCCTTCTATTCTAAATTGACTCTTATGTTATGTCACAAAAAAAACCATTCTTCCGATTTTTCCTTGAATTCCAATAAATAAATACTTGTTTGCCCGAAATAAAGAAATAAAAAGAAAGAAAATAATTTAAATAATTTAATTAAGTTAAAGATCTACTTGATTTATGATTCAATTTATGATTCAAAGGAAAGAAAGCGTGGAGCTGAAATAACTCATTCAGAACGCCCTTTAAAAGATTACGTGGTACGATTGAATCGAATAAACCCTTATGGAATAAAAATTCAGCTGCTTGTGAACCTTCAGGTACTGTCTTATTCAATGTTTGTTCAATTACTCTTTTACCTGCAAATGCAATGTGTGCGTTGGGTTCAGCAATAATGATATCCCCTAACATACCAAAACTCGCCGTCACGCCCCCAGTCGTAGGCGATGTAAGGATTGAGATATAAAATAACTTTTTATTCGATTGATAATCATATAAAGCGGAAGATATTTTAGCCATTTGCATCAAGCTCAAACTTCCTTCTTGCATACGCGCTCCCCCGGAAGCACACACTAGAATAAGAGGTAAAAACTTATTGGCAGCATACTCGATCAAACGAGTGATTTTCTCGCCTACTACGGATCCCATACTACCCCCCATAAACTGAAAATCCATAACCCCAATTGCTACGGGAATGCCATTTAGTTGACCTATACCTGTTTGAATGGCTTCGGTTAATCCTGTCTTTCTTTGATAAGAATCAATACGACCTTTATAAGGTTCGCCCTCCGAATGAAATTCGATGGGATCCCGAGATACCATGTCTTCATCCATAGGATCCCAAGTACCTGGATCAATCAAAAGTTCAATTCTATCTGAACTGCTCATTTTCAAATGATATCCACATTGTTCACAAATATTCATTCTTGATTTCAAAATTTTCTTATAATTTAATCCATAACAAATTTCGCATTGAACCCACAAATGTCTGTATTTTTGAGTTACATCAAGATCATGAGAATTTTCCCTTCTAATAAAATCCCTAATCTTCGTGCTAGTTCTTAGACTGGACCTTGCGCTTTCACTATTGTTTCCACTTTTGTTTCCACTTTCACCAAAAATGGAACTATAAACGTAACCTTCGCTGGAATTGTCACTGCCACTTAAAATAGAACTATCAATGCAGATTTGAGAATGAAGGTGACTATCAATACAACTAGTGATGTAATTATTCCACCTATATTTAGTATCATAATCATAGTGGGAGTCGTCCCTACTAGACCTATTATTCAAATAACTAGTATTCAAATAACTCGACTTCCAATAATTAGAAAAAGAACTTTCTAGTTCACTCATAAAAGAATGATCGTTGTCAATCTCAAAAATTCGATTTTCCATATCAAAATATATGGTATAACTACCCCTATTACTATCCCGAACTAACAAAGTGTCATCAGCACTGCAATTCCGAATACCCCTGCCCCCGGCTAAACGATCAACACTGCTGTAACTAGAACTCTCACTATTCCCCCAATCATCTGGATTTTTATCTGTATCATTTAGAATTTTGTCTTCACTTACACTGATATTTTCAATAGGACCAAAACTATCGATTGATTTACTTAGCATACACCTGTATTTTAACTCCACATTGGATAACATCGAATTGAACCACCATTTTTCCATAGAGCTTTCTCACCACTATGTACATCAAAATAAATAGATGAATAGTCATTCGATGAAAAATCATTTGAATATTTCATTTCCTCTCAGAATAAGCATAGAAATCCAATCATTAGAGTTATTTATTAACTAATAATGAGTAGGTACGGAGTGGTAAAAATAATTTGCTTTTGCTTTTTGTTTGTAATAACCCGGAGTATTACTTCACTATATATGATTATGATAGAACTCTCTAAAGTGAATAAAAATCGAATATTAAAGTGAATAAAAACTATCAATAAAAATGAAAAAAAAAAAGAAAAAAAAAAAAATAATAATAATAAATAAAATAAAACTAATTTGTCATGTTACGTCAAATTCACATTGAGAAATTGAGAAAAGAAAAATTTCGTTTCTCCTAGGAATAGGAAGAAGAACATTTTTTTTTGGAAAATCTCGTCTATTAACTCGCCTAGTCTATACATAAATTTGTATTCCACCACGGAACAAAAAAGACAATATACAGGATGGGTAAAAAAGCTTGTCTCGGTCCATGATCCAAAACTAAAACTGCA